TTTTGTTTGTGCTAGTCGTGGTGTAGTTTTGGGTGTCATGTCAGTATGAAGGTAGGATGGGAAAAGGGTACGAGTTTAATTATTTTGGTGTGGTAGGCGTGATGGTGATTCTGGGGGTAGTGTTTTGGGTGAACTGGTGAAAGGTAATTGTAGGTTTATAGTTAAATTTGCGGTTGAGTTTAAGTGTTTTAAATTAATTTTAAAAGGTTGGAAGGCCTTTGAACAATACTGACATGTCAGCCAAAGTTTTAGATGTCTTAAAAAGAATTATCTTTGAAAAAGTTGGGTAGGTTCTCAGTTTTAACAGTATTGATTTAGTAGTAATAGCAGTTCTAATTGAGTAGGCAGTGCGGGAAGCTCTTGTTTTTGGGGTTTGGCAGGAGCGAATGTACCAAATCTGTGAAAATTTAGAACGGGGGGTAAGGGGGGTTTGTCTAAAGATAATTGGGTATTAAATAAACGCGTGCGTGTATGCGTGTATGCGTGTATGCGTGTATGCGTGTATGCGTGTATGCGTGTATGCGTGTATGCGTGTATGCGTGTATGCGTGTATGCGTGTATGCGTGTATGCGTGTATGCGTGTATGCGTGTATGCGTGTATGCGTGTATGCGTGTATGCGTGTATGCGTGTATGCGTGTATGCGTGTATGCGTGTATACGTGTATACGTGTATACGTGTATACGTGTATACGTGTATACGTGTATACGTGTATACGTGTATACGTGTATACGTGTATACGTGTATGCGTGTATGCGTGTATGCGTGTATGCGTGTATGCGTGTATACGTGTATACGTGTATACGTGTATACGTGCGTTCGTACGTTCGTACGTGCAGTTCATGTGCATGCGTATGCACATGAGCTGTTTAAGAGTTCTATGTCCTTCGAGCATGGATTAAATAGCCCCTATGATAATTATGAGGATAAAGAAGGTACATGTTTAATCCGACTACAATAGGTGCACCTGGGCGCGGGCCGGCGTAGGCCAATGTTGAGTCCAAGCATCCCCGAAAATTAAAAGATACCAGAGGCATGACAGCTCAATTGATGCCAACGTCACGGACTAAATAGGAATTAATCCATCGAGATGTCTTATTTAAGAGGAACGAATGAGCGACCGAACTTGCTATGGCCCTGAAGTAAGAACCAGATGCCAGGTATAGTTTCAGTATAGCTACCCCCAAGTTTTATGGGCCCGGAGCGAGAAGAGGGGCATTATGTGAGCGGGTTGATGGTTTCACGGAGGATGGTAGTTCCACTAGGAATAATACGGGTGATTATCCGTTTTGACGAGAGATATCGAACTTGATATGTGCTATATCCGATTAATATAGAGATGTGCTATATCCGATTAATAAATTTATGAGCCTTATAAAATCAAGCAATTGATTAGGTTGTGGATAGTCATGGGGTATAGATTTGGTATTGAGTTATACATAGAGTGTTTTATGTACGATCAATAGGGATAATGTACATGCTTATAAGCATGTGGGCTGGAGTTGTATGTACGATATACATAGTATGTGCCATGTAAGATTATACATAATATGTACCTATGCATAATGTATGGGGAAAGGCGCAGAATGCACGGTGTACATAAGACGTCCCATCGCAGTTATAATTAATGGGGGTATTATGCTAATTTTGACAAGGAGTAGTTTAAATAGAATTTCAGCTTTGGGGGCTGAAGGTGGGGCTGGTGCTTCTTCCTTGAGATGCCCTGGGGAGAGGGGGTTCTCCATTTCCGATTTACAAGACCGGGGTATTAGATGTACTACAAGGGCTCTTCATTTAAGTATTTTATTTTCGATTAGGCCTACTGTTGGTATAGCAATGAGGATGAGGGAGAAATATAGGATAGATGCTGCTTGGCCGATGGTGATAAAAGGGTGTTCAACGGGTTGTCCTCCAATTCAGGTAAGAGTGAATAGGTCGGCTACTAGGATTCAGAATAGGCATTGGCTTAGGGGTCGGAATATTATGCTTTGTTGTTTAGCTGTTTGGAGTAAGGGGATAATAGCTAGAATTAGGATAGAGAAGATTAGGGCCAGTACTCCACCTAATTTGTTGGGGATGGATCGTAGAATAGCATAGGCAAATAGGAAATATCATTCTGGCTTAATGTGGGGTGGAGTGCTGAGGGGGTTGGCTGGGGTATAATTGTCAGGGTCTCCTAGGAGATCAGGGGAGAAGAATACTAGGGTTATGAGTGGGAGAATGAGGAGGATAAGTCCTAGTAGGTCTTTAATTGTGTAGTAGGGGTGAAATGGGATTTTGTCAGGGTTTGATGGAATGCCTAGTGGGTTATTAGATCCTGTTTCATGGAGAAAGAGGAGGTGTACTATGACTAAGGCTGCGATAATGAAGGGTAGAATGAAGTGGAAAGCAAAGAATCGGGTTAGTGTAGCTTTATCGACGGAGAAACCTCCTCAAATCCACTCAACTAGGTTGGTGCCGATGTAGGGGATTGCTGAAAGTAGGTTGGTAATTACTGTGGCACCTCAGAAGGATATTTGTCCTCATGGGAGGACATATCCTATGAAGGCTGTGGCTATTACCGTAAAGAGTAGAATAATTCCGATGTTTCAGGTTTCTGATAGTACGAAAGAGCCGTAGTATAGCCCTCGGCCTACATGGATGAATAAGCATAAAAAGAATATGGATGCTCCGTTGGCGTGAAGGTATCGAATTACTCATCCGTAGTTTACGTCTCGGCAGATGTGGGTGACGGAAGAGAATGCAGTTGTTGTGTCTGCTGTGTAGTGCATTGCTAGGAATAGTCCTGTGATAATTTGGAGGGCTAGGCAGGCTCCTAGGAGGGAGCCGAAGTTTCATCATGAGGAGATATTGGATGGAGCTGGGAGGTCAATAAATGAACTGTTTATGATTTTGATTAGAGGGTGGTTCTTCCGGATGTTGGTCATTAAGGTTTTTGTAGTTGAAATACAACGATGATTTTTCATGTCATTGGTCATGGTTTAACCCCATGTAGGAACTATGGCTTATGTTGTGTTTATGTTGAGTGTTGGTTTTGTATTAGGGTTTATGAGTTTTTCTTCAAAGCCTTCACCTATTTATGGTGGTGTTGGACTTATTGTTAGTGGTGCTGTGGGTTGTGGTATAGTTATAAATTTTGGGGGTTCTTTTGTGGGCTTGATGGTATTTTTAATCTATTTGGGGGGAATGCTTGTGGTGTTTGGTTATACTACGGCCATAGCCACTGAGGAATATCCTGAGACTTGGGGTTCTAGTGTTGTTATTTGAGGAGCTTTGTTGTTGGGGTTAATAATGGAGTTGTTAATGGTAATGTTAATGGTTGGGTATGAGGGGTTAGGTGGAGTTGGCTTTGTTGGTTTGGAGAATTGGGTTATGTTTGTAGATAAGGAGGTTGGCGTAGTTCGTGAAGATTCTTTAGGGGTTACAGCTCTTTATGGTAAGACTAGCTGGTTTGTTATGGTTGCTGCATGGTCCTTGCTTGTTAGTGTATTAATTGTTATTGAGATTATTCGGGGGTAGGTGTGGGTTGTTAAATGATTAGGAGAGTAGTCAGGAGGATAGAGGTTAGGAATGTAAAAAAGTATAGTTTGATGAGGCCTTTTTGATTAGATACTACAATTGAAGTAGTTATTTGTAGGTGAGACAAGTTTTTTGGTATTGTTTTTTCTAGTCAGATTAGATCTAGTAGTAGGGATGCTGTTTTTTGGCTCATGCTTAGATTGAGTGATGGTACAAGGCGGTGTATGGTAATTGGGAAATATCCCAGTTGCTCTGAGAATTTAAATATGTTTGAGGGAAGTTTGAACTTTAGGTTCTTTGTTATGAGGTTTAGTTCTATTGCTAAAGCAAATCCTGTGATGGTCACTATTAGGGCTGTTAATTTTAGGTAAATGGGCATTGTTATTTGTGGTAGGTTTATGGGAGGAATGTTGTAGGATAAGAAGAACCCGGCGAAAATGCTACCAAATGCTAGGCGTTTGATTGAGTTGATTAATAGGGGGTTGTTTTCATTGATGGTAATTGTGGTAGTAAATCGAGGTTGATTTGTTAGTACATAGAAGATAATTCGTGTGCTGTAGATGGCAGTTAAGGAAGTGGCGATTAGTGTGATTATTAGGGCTCAGGCGTTGGTGTTTGAGGTGTTTGCGGATTCAATGATTAAGTCTTTTGAATAGAAGCCTGTTAGGAAGGGCATACCCGTTAGTGCAAGACTTCCAATGATAAGGGATGAAGATGTGAAGGGCATAGCTTTAAATAATCCTCCTATTTTTCGAATGTCTTGTTCGTCGTTTAGGTTGTGGATAATGGATCCAGAGCATATGAAGAGTATGGCTTTGAAGAATGCGTGATTGCAGATATGGAGGAAGGCTAAATGGGGTTGGTTAATGCCGATAGTGACTATTATTAGGCCTAGTTGGCTGGAAGTGGAGAATGCTACAATTTTTTTGATATCGTTTTGTGTGAGGGCACATATTGCTGTGAATAGTGTGGTGATAGCACCAAGGCATAATGCTATGGTTTGGATGGTTTTGTTGTTTTCTATTATAGGGTAAAATCGAATTAGGAGGAAAATTCCTGCTACGACTATTGTGCTGGAATGGAGTAGGGCTGATACTGGAGTTGGACCCTCTATTGCTGATGGTAGTCATGGGTGTAATCCGAATTGGGCAGACTTTCCGGTGGCTGCTAGGAGTAAGCCGATCAGTGGAATAATATTAGGGTCTTGGTTTAGTATAAATATTTGTTGAAATTCTCATGTGTTTGAGTATAATAGAAATCATGCTATAGCTAGGATGAATCCAATATCCCCAATACGGTTGTACAGGATTGCTTGTAAGGCTGCTGTATTTGCATCGGTTCGTCCGTACCATCAGCCGATTAATAGGAATGATATAATACCGACTCCTTCTCAGCCGATGAATAGTTGAAACAGGTTGTTAGCTGTTACTAGGATTATTATAGTGATAAGAAATATAAGGAGGTATTTGAAGAATTGGTCGATGTTAGGGTCAGTGCTTATGTATCATATTGAGAATTCTATGATAGATCATGTGACGAATAGTGCTACTGGTACAAACAGAATGGAGAAGTGGTCTAGTTTGAAGCTAAGGGACAATTTTAGGGTTTGGATTGTTATTCAATGTCAGTTGGAGATGATTATCTCTTGTCCTGAGAATATAAATAGTGTAGTTGGGATGAGGCTGGTAATGAAGGCACATGCAATAGAAGATTTTACGTGAGATGCGAAGGGGGTGTTTTTATAATTGGTTAGATTTATAGCGATAGGTAAGGCTAGGATTGTTAGTGTGATTAGGGTAAGGGAAGAAAATAAATTTATTACTTTTATTTGGAGTTGCACCAATTTTTTGGTTCCTAAGACCAACGGATAGCTCTTATCCTTTAAAAGTTGAGGAAGCCATATTTTTATGTATGGGGTTAAGAATTAGCAGTTCTTGTATTCTTTCTCGGTAGATAAGAGGGTTTGAGCTTCTATTGCTGGATTCACAATCTAGTGTTTTGTTTAAACTATATCTACATAATGTTGGGCCTAGGATGGTTTTAGGATTTAGGGTGAGGAATAATAGGGGAAGTATGTGTATGGATATTAAGGTGTTTTCTCGTGTGAATGAAGGGTTGAGGTTGTGTGTATGGAATGTAGGTTTTCCTCGTTGTGTGGTGATTAGTATATAGAGGGAGTAGAGGGCGGTGATTAGTATGTTTAGGCCTATTAGGATGATTGAAATATTTGATCATGAGAAGGATGCTATTATTACAAATAATTCTCCGATTAGATTGATGGAGGGGGGTAGAGCTAGGTTGGTTAAGCTTGCTAGTAGTCATCAGGTAGCTATGAGGGGTAGGAGGGTTTGAAGTCCTCGTGCTAATAATATGGTTCGACTATGGATTCGTTCATAGTTTGAGTTGGCAAGGCAGAATAGTATGGATGATGTAAGGCCATGGGCGATCATTAGGGCTGTTGCTCCTATGAAACTTCATGGTGTTTGGATGAGAATAGCTACGATGACTAATGCTATGTGGCTGACGGATGAGTAGGCGATGAGTGATTTTAGGTCTGTCTGTCGTAGGCAGATAGAGCTGGTTATAATTATTCCTCATAAGCATAATATAAGGAATGGGTATGCTATAGATTTTGTTGTAGGATCTAGGATAATAGTAATTCGTATCATACCATAACCACCTAGTTTTAGGAGTACGGCTGCAAGTACTATTGAGCCAGCAATGGGTGCCTCTACATGGGCTTTTGGTAATCACAGGTGGAAACCATATAGTGGTATTTTAACTATAAATGCTATGATGCATGCTATTCATAGTAAGTTGCTTGATCATGAATTGGGTAATTCTTTGAGTCAGAAATTTATCGTTAGAAGGTTTAATGAGCCTATAGAGTTTTGTAAATGAATCAGTGCTACTAGTAGTGGTAGGGATCCAATGAGGGTATAAAATAGGAAGTATAATCCTGCATTTAGTCGTTCTGTTTGATTACCTCAACGGGTGATGATAATAAGAGTGGGAATTAATGTAGCTTCAAATAAAATATAGAATAGGATTAGTTCATTAGCGGTGAATGTTATAACTAGAAATACTTGTAGGGAGATTAGTATGGAAAGATAGGACTTTTTGCGAAGTCAGGGTTCTTTTTTGAGGTGATATTGGCTTGCTATAATTATAAGAGGTAATAGCCATATTGTTAATATTAGAAGTGGTGATGATAGTGGGTCGGAGAAAAAGTTTATAGAGAAATTATTACTGTTGTTATTAGATTGGTTTAAGAAAGATAGACCAACGAAGCTAATTATTAGGCTATAGGAGGTTGCGTTGATTCAGATTTTGGAGTTGTTTGAGTATCAAGTTACTGGGAATAATATAATTGTTGGGACAATGATTTTTAGCATTGAAGGAGATTAAGATTTTGAATATAATCTAACCCGTATGTGTTGGAGACTATAACCAAAAGAGCCAGGCCTACGGCTGCTTCGCATGCTGCGAACACTAGTAATAGGATAGGTATTATGAAAGATATTGTGAGATGTATATTTAGGATAATAAGGGTGCTTAAGATAAATATGGAGAGTATTATGCCCTCTAGACATAGGAGTGAGGATATTAGGTGGGAGCGAAATACTAATGTACCTAAAAGGGCAGTGGCAAAGGCCAGAATAATATTGATGAAGATTGAGGGCATGTTGGTAGTTATGAGCGGGTCATAATCTAATGAGTCGAAATCATTTATTTTAGTTTAAACTAATTACCATGTTATTCTTCTCATTCTAGCCCTTTCTGGGACCACTCGTAGGCTAGGCCTGCGGCCAGAATGGAAATTAGTAGGAGGGCTACTGTTAGTGTAAGATTTAGGTTGATTGTTTGGGATGCTCAAGGGAGTGGTAGAAGAAGAGCGATTTCTAGGTCGAATAGGAGGAATGTAATAGCTACCAGGAAGAATTTTATAGAGAATGGTAAGCGGGCGGATTCTATTGGGTCGAAGCCGCACTCATAGGAGCTATATTTTTCTGTGTAGATGTTTAGTTGTGGAAGTCAGAATGCGATTACCACAAGTAGTAAGGCTAGGGAAATATCAATTATTAAAGTTAGAGAGAGATTTATTATTCTTTTTCGGGTTTTGCCGAAACTAATTGATTGGAAGTCAACTGTACTAGGTTAATACTAAAAGAATAAGATCCTCATCAATAAATAGAAACGTAGAGGAATAGTCATACTACGTCAACAAAATGTCAGTATCAGGCTGCTGCTTCGAATCCAAAATGATGGTTGGATGTAAAGTGAAATTTTAGTTGGCGAAAGAAACAAACGGTTAGAAAAGTTGATCCAATAATTACATGTAGTCCGTGAAAGCCGGTTGCTATAAAGAAAGTTGAGCCATAGACGCCGTCCGAAATTGTGAAAGATGTTTCGAAATATTCGGAGGCTTGGAGGAGTGTAAAATAAATGCCTAGAGAGATAGTGATTAGTAGGGCTTGAAGTATGTGTGTTCGGTTACCTTCTATTAAGTCGTGGTGGGCTCAAGTAATGGATACGCCTGAAGCCAGTAGGACGGCTGTGTTGAGCAAGGGTACTTCAAGGGGATTTAGTGGGTGAATGCCTGTTGGGGGTCAACAGCCGCCTAGTTCGGGAGTAGGGGCTAGGCTGGAATGATAGAAGGCTCAAAAGAAGCCTGCGAAGAAGAAAATTTCTGAGATGATGAATAGGATTATCCCATATCGTAGGCCTTTTTGGACAGCTTGGGTATGATGTCCTTGGAATGTTCCTTCTCGCACAACATCACGTCATCACTGATATATAGTTAATAAATTGGTTAGTAATCCTAGAGTGAGGAGTGTATTGGAGTTGTGGTGAAATCATATGGCGAGGCCGGATGTTATTAGAAGGGCGGAGAGGGCTCCTGTGAGGGGTCAGGGACTGGGGTTGACTATGTGGTAGGCGTGGGTTTGGTGGGTCATTAGGTGTTGTCATGTAAATAAAGGCTAACTAGTAGAGTAAAAACATAGGCTTGAATTAGAGCGACGGCAAATTCAAGGATTGTAAGAAGAGTGAGAATAATAAATGTAATTGAAGCAGTAGTGGGACTGATTGAGGTTAATACTAAGGTAGCCCCGCCAATTAAGTGTATGAGTAGGTGACCTGCTGTAATGTTAGCTGTCAGTCGTACTGCCAATGCTATAGGTTGAATGAAGAGGCTAATGGTTTCGATGATCACTAGTATAGGGATAAGAAGGACTGGTGTTCCTTGTGGTAGTAGATGGGCCAAGGATATTTTTGTTTTATGGCGAAAGCCTGTAATGACTGCAGCAGCTCATAGTGGAATGGCCATGCCTAAATTCATTGATAGTTGAGTGGTGGGGGTGAATGAGTGGGGTAATAGGCCTAGTAAGTTAGTTGATCCGATAAATAGGATTAGTGAAATTAGTATGAGAGATCAGGTTCGTCCTTTAATGCTGTGAATCATTATTAGTTGTTTTAATACTAGTTGAATGAGCCATTGCTGTAAGGAAGTCAATCGGCTGGTAATAAGGCGGGTGGGTGAAGGGAAGAGAATGCTAGGGATTGCAATGATTAGAATCACAATAGGGATTCCTACGATTGTTGGGGTAATGAAAGAGGCAAATAGATTTTCGTTCATTTTGTTTCTCAAGGGTTTACGTGTTTATTTATGCTGATAGTTTTTAATTCCGGGTTTAATGGGTAGTTAAATTTTGAGACTTTTAGTTGAAAAATGATAAACAGGGTTAAAATCATTGAAAGAATTGTAATAAGTCATGTTGATGTATCTAGTTGGGGCATCTCACTGTGGAAAGATCTGAGCTTTCAGTCTTTAACTTAAAAGGTTAATGCTAATTAGCTTCACGGTGATGTTAAAATATAGATAACAACCACTCCTCGAAATGTTTTAGGGGGACTATCTCTAGTACGATGGGTATGAAGCTATGGTTTGCGCCGCAGATTTCTGAGCATTGGCCATAATAGATGCCCGGACGCGAAGTCATTAAGGTTGCTTGGTTTAGGCGTCCCGGGATAGCATCTGTTTTTACGCCTAGTGAAGGTACGGCTCATGAGTGTAATACGTCTTCTGAAGAGATAAGTATTCGAATTGATAATTCTGTGGGTAGTACAACTCGGTTGTCTACTTCGAGTAGGCGAAGTTCTCCGGGCTTGAGATCCGATGATGGAATTATGTATGAGTCGAAAGATAGGTCTTCGTAATCTGTATATTCATAGCTTCAGTATCATTGATGACCTATGGTTTTAAGGGTTAGTGAAGGAGTAGTGATTTCATCCATTATGTATAGGATACGCAGGGATGGGAGGGCGATAAGAATTAGAATGATTGCAGGTAGGATAGTTCATACTGTTTCCACTTCTTGTGCATCCATAGTGCTGGTATGTATGAGTTTAGTGGTGAGTATTAGAGAGATGATATAGAGAACTAGAGAACTAATTAGGAATACAATTATTAGAGTGTGATCATGAAAATATAAGAGCTCTTCCATGATGGGGGAAGCAGCATCCTGAAACCCTAACTGAACTGGATAAGCCATAAAGATATATAGGGGTTTAACCTATAAGTTAACTTTGACAAAGTCATGTAATTGTTTTACTAATATCTTGAATGAAGAAAGTCATAGTGGCTATGGGGTTGGCTTGAAACCAGCTATAGAGGGTTCGATTCCTTCCTTTCTTAGGGTATTTTTACATATGCGGGTTCTTCGAATGTGTGGTAAGGTGGAGGACAGCCGTGTAGTCATTCTAGATTTGTTGGTGTGAGTTCTACTACTAGGACTTCTCGTTTTGAAGCAAAAGCTTCTCAGACTATAAAGATTATTAACATTACTGCTGTTAAGGAGATGAAAGAGCCAATAGATGATACGGTATTTCATATTGTATAAGCATCGGGGTAGTCTGAATAGCGTCGTGGTATTCCGGACAGGCCTAGGAAGTGCTGTGGGAAAAAGGTTATATTTACGCCTACAAACATAATTGCGAAGTGAATCTTTGCTCAAGTGTCATCTAGCGTGTAACCTGAGAATAGAGGAAATCAGTGTGCAAATCCTCCTATGATTGCGAAAACTGCTCCTATTGATAATACATAATGGAAATGTGCTACTACGTAGTACGTGTCGTGAAGGACAATATCTAAGGATGAGTTGGCAAGTACAATTCCTGTTAGTCCCCCAACCGTGAATAGGAAGATAAATCCTAGAGCTCATAGTATGGCAGGTGATCACTTGATATTGCCGCCATGTAACGTGGCTAATCAGCTGAAGACTTTTACGCCTGTGGGGATAGCAATGATTATAGTAGCTGATGTGAAGTATGCGCGGGTATCTACATCTATACCAACTGTGAATATATGGTGGGCTCACACGATAAATCCCAAGAAGCCAATGGATATTATGGCTCAAACTATACCCATATACCCGAATGGTTCTTTTTTGCCTGAATAGTATGTAACGATGTGAGAAATTATTCCGAAGCCAGGTAGAATTAGAATGTATACTTCGGGGTGTCCGAAGAATCAGAATAGGTGTTGATATAAGATAGGATCTCCACCTCCGGCAGGGTCGAAGAAAGTAGTATTTAGGTTGCGGTCAGTTAAAAGTATTGTAATACCTGCTGCTAAGACTGGTAAAGACAGTAGGAGGAGTACAGCTGTGATTATTACAGACCATACAAATAAGGGGGTTTGGTATTGTGATATGGCTGGAGGTTTTATGTTAATTACTGTGGTGATGAAATTAATAGCGCCTAAAATAGAAGATACTCCTGCTAAGTGTAAAGAGAAAATGGTTAAATCTACAGAAGCTCCTGCATGGGCTAAATTTCCTGCTAGGGGTGGATATACTGTTCACCCTGTTCCTGCACCAGCCTCTACTATTGAGGAAGCAAGAAGGAGAAGAAAGGATGGGGGTAGGAGTCAGAAGCTCATGTTGTTTATCCGAGGAAATGCTATATCAGGTGCTCCAATTATTAGAGGAACTAATCAATTACCGAAGCCACCGATTATAATAGGTATAACTATAAAGAAAATTATGACGAAAGCATGAGCCGTAACAATTACATTATAAATTTGGTCGTCTCCTAGTAAAGTTCCTGGTTGGCCAAGTTCTGCACGAATAAGAAGGCTGAGGGCTGTTCCTACTATTCCTGCTCAAGCCCCAAATAATAAGTAGAGAGTTCCGATATCTTTATGGTTTGTTGAGTATAATCAACGGTTGATGAACATAAGTACTGGTAAAATGGCTGAGATAGAGGCATTGGACTGTAAATCTAAAGACAGAGGTAACCCTCTTTTTACCAGCTCTGAGGTGAATTTTCATATTGAATTGCAAATTCAAAGAAGCAGCTTCAATTCTGCCGGGGCTTCTCCCGCCTTTTTTCCCCTGGCGGCGGGAGAAGTAGATTGAAGCCAGTTGATTAGGGTATTTAGCTGTTAACTAAATTTTCGTGGGGTTGGAGCCCACCAGTCTAGGTGAGGATTTAGCTTAAATAAAGTGGTTGGTTTGCGTCCAATTGATGTAGGATAGAGTCTTGCAGTCCTTATTAGCAGAAATTAAGTATTGTTTACTTTCTTAGGGCTTTGAAGGCTCTTGGTCTACTTAACCTAAATTTCTAACTCAATGTTAGTAGAATTGGTGATAAGGGGAGAGATAAGGTGGATAGGGCAATTAGTGGTGATAAAAATAGTGTGGATTTTGTTATTTGGAATTGTCATTTTATTTTTATGTTATTAGATGTGGGGAATATTGTCAGGGAGGTAGAATAGATTAGTCGCATGTAGAAGTAAAGGTTTAGAAGTGCTATGATTACTATGATTGTGGCTACGATAATGTTGTTGTTTTTTGTTAGTTCTTGTACGATTACCCATTTGGGTAGGAATCCTGTGAGTGGGGGTAGTCCTCCTAGGGATAGAAGGGATGTTAGGATCATTAGAGTAATTGTTGGATTTTTGTTTCATAGGACTGATAGGGTAAGTGTGGTGGTATTTGTATTTATGTTAAGTATGGTAAATAAGGTGATGGTTAATATTAGGTAAATTAGTAAGTTTAGGGTTGTTAGGGATGGGCAGAATATTAGGACGGCTATTATTCAGCCTATGTGGGCGATGGATGAGTAGGCTAGGATTTTTCGTAGTTGGGTTTGGTTTAGTCCTCCTCAGCCTCCTACTAGAACTGATAATAAGGCAAATGCTAAGAGGGTATTTATATTTATTGATGGATAGATTTGTATTATGATAGAGATTGGGGCTAATTTTTGTCATGTTAAGAGAAGTATTCCTGCTGTTAGTGTGACTCCTTGGGTTACTTCGGGGACTCAGAAATGGAACGGGGTTATTCCTAGTTTTATTGTTAGTGCGACAATAATTGTAAGGGAGGTGAGCAGATTATGGGTGTTGGTAATGTTTCATTGGCCTGTATATATAGCGTTGATGACAATGGTTATTATAAGTAGTATAGAGGCTGTTGCTTGTGTTAGGAAGTATTTGGTGGCGGCTTCTGTAGATCGGGGATTGGTTTTTTTTGCGAGGATTGGAATGATAGCTAATATATTTATTTCTAGTCCTATTCAGATTAGAAGTCAGTGAGAGCTGATTATTGTAAGTATGGTTCCTATGAAGATAGTTGTGATGATTGGTATTAGGGCAATGGGGTTAATTAGTACGGGAAGGGTATAAACCAACATTTTCGGGGTATGGGCCCGATAGCTTATTTAGCTGACCTTACTGTGTAGAATGTGGTGTATTTTGGGTAGCACGAAGAATTTTGAATTCTTAGGGGTAGGTTCAATTCCTATTGTTCTAGAAATAAGGGGATTTAAACCTCTATTATTTACTCTATCAAAGTAACTCTTTTGTCAGACATATTTCTATATTTGGGGCGGAATACCCGATGATAGGATAGGAAGGGAGATATACCATATACATAGTGCTAGGGTTAGTGGTAGGAAATTTTTTCATAATAAATGTATAAGTTGGTCATATCGGAATCGTGGGTATGATGCTCGTACTCATAAAAATAGCGTGATTAGGAGAAGGGCTTTAGTAGCGAATATTGTGGAGTATGCCTGTGGTATGTAGGGGTTATATAGTGTTCCTAGGAATAGAGTTGTGGTTAGGACATTTATTATAATAATGTTAGTATATTCTGCTATGAAGAATAGGGCGAAAGGGCCTGCAGCGTATTCTACATTAAACCCTGAGACTAATTCTGATTCTCCCTCTGTTAGGTCGAAGGGAGCTCGATTGGTTTCTGCTAGGGTGGAGACAAACCATATTATGGCTAGTGGTCATGATGGAATGATGAGTCATGTAAATTCTTGAGTGGTAATGAGAGTGGAAAGAGTAAATGATCCGTTTATTAGGAGGATAGATAGGAGGATGATGGCTAGGGTGACTTCATATGAGATTGTTTGTGCTACTGCTCGTAGGGCTCCGATGAGAGCGTATTTTGAATTAGAAGCCCATCCTGATCATAGGATGGAATATACTGCTAAGCTGGATGTAGCTAGTATAAATAGAACTCCTATGTTTATATTGATTAGGGGTTGTGGTAGGGGTAGGGGTGTTCATATGATGAGGGCAATAAATAGGGCTAGTGTTGGTGCAGTGATATAAAGTAGTGTAGAGGAGGTTAGAGGGCGTAGTGGTTCTTTGATAAATAGTTTTATAGCATCGGCGAAGGGTTGGAGGAGGCCGTGGGGTCCTACGATATTAGGGCCCTTGCGGAGTTGTATGTAGCCTAAGATTTTGCGTTCGATCAGGATTAGGAAGGCTATGGCGAGTAGGATAGGGATAATTAGTAGAAGGAGATTGAGTGTGAACATGTATGTTAAGAAGAGGAATTGAACCTCTGGTTTATAAAGTCTTAAGTTTTATGCAATTGCCGGGCTCTGCCATCTTAACAAGCCCTGATTTTGGGCAGAATTTTAGTGGTATATTAGATTAAGTTTACTTCATCTATTTAACTGAGGGCTCTTTGTTAAGTTGGCTCTGTTTCTCTTGTCCTTTCGTACTGGGAGAAGCGTTTAAATAGATAGAAACCGACCTGGATTACTCCGGTCTGAACTCAGATCACGTAGGACTTTAACCGTTGAACAAACGGACCTTTAATAGCGGTTACACCATTAGGATGTCCTGATCCAACATCGAGGTCGTAAACCCTATTGTCGATATGAACTCTATAATAGGATTGCGCTGTTATCCCTAGGGTAACTTGTTCCGTTGATCAAATTGGTTTGGATCAGCTGGTAATTTAGTTTGCTTTGACTGGTGAAGTCTAGGTTAAAATTGTTCGGAGGTTTTATTGTGCTCCGAGGTCACCCCAACCGAAATTTTTAACCCAGGGGTTGGTGGTAGTTATGCCTATTGGCTAGGTTTGTTTATATCTGTGTGGGTTATTTAATTTAAGCTCCATAGGGTCTTCTCGTCTTATTGTTACATCCCCGCCTTTTCACGGGGAGGTCAATTTCACTGATTTAAAGTAAGAGACAGTTTAACCCTCGTTTGGCCATTCATTCGAGTCCTTAATTAAAGAACAAGTGATTATGCTACCTTTGCACGGTCAGGATACCGCGGCCGTTAAACAATGTGTCACTGGGCAGGCAGTGCCTCTAATACTGGTTATGCTGGAGGTGATGTTTTTGGTAAACAGGCGGGGTTAGTTTTTGCCGAGTTCCTTTTACTTTTTTAAATCTTTCCTTAATGCGCTCCTGTGTTGGGTTAACAGTTTGTTGAAGTAGGGTGTCTTGGGTATATTTATTTTTACTTTGCTGTTAATTATCAGTGAGTATTCGGTCTGATATAAGCTTGCGCTGTGGAGAATGGGAATTCTTGTTACTTATATTAACAGTATTACTCCTATTGAATAATAGGTTGGTCCAGTTGATTGATAGGAGATTAGTGTAAATTGTTGGGATTGAGGGGTGTTGTGTGTTGAGCTTTAACGCTTTCTTGGTTGATGGCTGCTTTTAGGCCAACAATGGTGTTAAAGTTATTTACTCTCTATTAAAGGTTGTAGCCTGATCTAAGGAGCTGTTCCTCCTTAGATTAACTTTTAAATTTACGTTAGGTTTAGTGGGCACTTTGGGTAAATTTAAGGTTGAACTAAAATTCTCTTCTGGACAACCAGCTATCACTAGGCTCGTTAGGCTTTTCACCTCTACTCACAGATTTTTTCACTATTTTGCTACATAGATGAGTGCGTCCTTATATGACTATTTGTGAGTAGCTCGTCTAGTTTCGGGTTTTTTGGCTGAAATTCTTTTTGTCAAGCTGCTTCTGGTTAAGTCATTATGCAAAAGGTACAAGGGGTAGGCTTTGCTTTTTTGTACTTTAAGGTGTTCTTTCATCTTTCCCTTACGGTACTACTACTATAGCGCTAGGTAAAATTTCTATCTCCTATACTGTTAATAACTTGTGGTAAATGATTTGGTTAAGTGTTTTGTATTTGTTGAGGGGAGTGAAGTCAGGCTAGTATTAGTTTCAAAGTGGTCACGTCGTTGTGAAATCTTCTGGGTGTAAGCCGGGTGCTTTAGTGTTAAGCTACACTTTGAGTATTCCAAGCACACTTTCCAGTATGCTTACCTTGTTACGACTTATCTCCTCTTATATTTTGAGTGGTAATTAAGGAATTGGTAGTGGAAGTTTAGAGGAGGGTGACGGGCGGTGTGTGCGTGCTTCATGGCCCTATTCAATTAAGCTCTCTATTCTTAATTTACTACTAAATCCTCCTTTGGCCTTTAGTTTCATAAAGGTTGTTGTTATGTGTGCTGTTCTGTTATTAGAAAATGTAGCCCATTTCTTCCCACTTCATAGACTACACCTTGACCTAACGTTTTTATGTAATATGCTTGCGCTTACTTTAGGGCCTTGATAGGGTTTGCTGGGGATGGCGGTATATAGATTGGATTAGCAAGAAGTGGTAGGGTCTATCGGGGTTTATCGATTATAGAACAGGCTCCTCTAGAGGGGTATAAAGCACCGCCAAGTCCTTTGAGTTTTGAGCTGTTGCTTGTAGTACTCTGGCGAGTAGTATTGTTTATTAACTACTTAAGTTTATGGCTAAGCATAGTGGGGTATCTAATCCCAGTTTGGGTCTTGGCTGTCGTGTTTTCAGGATGTTAAAGTCACTTTCGTAGTTTATTTTATTTTTAGCTGGAGCATTTTACGGCTCAGATAAAATTTAACTTTATTTAAGGGTATTCTTAAACACACTTTACGCCGTGTTAAATTAGTTTGGGTTAATCGTATGACCGCGGTGGCTGGCACGAAATTTACCAACCCTAAATATCAGTATGGCTTAGTCTAACTTTCGTTAATTGCTTAAGTTTTGTCACTGCTGTATCCCGTGGGGGTGTGGTTTAGCAAGGCGTGGTGAGCAGCCATCTGGCGTGCTTGATGCCTGCTCCTTTTGATCGTAAGGATCTGGAGGGCATTCTCACTGGGATGCGGTTACTTGCATGTGTAATCCTACTGATAACTAATAAGAAGGCTAGGACCAGACCTATGTGTTTATGGGGTTAGCTAACCCGTCTAAGCATTTTCAGTGCTTTGCTTTGGTAATTTAAGCTACATTAAC